ATCAAACAAATATAATACGATCGTGAATAAAAGGATGGATTGACTCATGTTACATAGATTTATTTTTACTTCGTCAAATAATGGATTCGTTGTATTTAGTTTGTATCAAACAAGAAGTTTTTTCATTGTAATTTAATGTAATGTAATATGCAACCTTTTTTTAATATGAAAGAATTCTATCTTTTTTTTATTGCGATTGGATATACACATCCTTCTATTTTTTTTTTTTAGGGTTGCTAACTCAATGGTAGAGTACTCGGCTTTTAAGTGCGACTCCATTTTTTACACATTTCTATGAACTAATTGGTTCATCCCTACCATCGGTAGGGTTTGTAAGACCACGACTGATCCAGAAAGGAATGAATGGAAAAAGCAGCATGTCGTATCAATGGTGAATTCTAAAAATTTTTATTGGACCCGGCCCAAATTTTCGTTTGAATTGTTGGCTCGGAACAAATGAATTCAGTTGGGTTTAATTAATAAAAGGATAGAGCTTAGATGCTCCAATTATAGGGAAACAAAAAGCAACGAGCTTTCATTTTTTATTTGAATGATTACCACATCTAATTATACGTTAAAAAAGGATTAGTGCTTGCTGTGGAAAAAGTTTTTCCAGAATGGATTAAGGATTTTTGTTATGAGTCCTAATTATTAGCTATTCTCCATTATGTTATGGCGTAGCAATAAATGTGTAGAAGAAAGAGTATATTGATAAAGATATTTTTTTCCAAAATCAAAAGAGCGATTGGTTGGTCCAAAAAATAAAGGATTTCTAACTAGCTTGTTGTCCTAGAACAATTAGATGGAACAAGCGAGCGGAGATAGTCCATTAATGGGTTTTAACTTGTTTTCTAGGTATCTATTCATATTTGTTTTTTTTTTTTTTTCAATTCTAATATATATATAGAATACCTTGTTTTGACTGTATCGCACTATGTATCATTTGATAATCCAATGAATCTCTGATCCTTTGACCAAATAGAATTTCTAAAATGAAGGAATATCAAGTATATTTAGAACGGGCTAGATCTCGCCAACAGGACTTCCTATACCCACTTATTTTTCGGGAGTATATTTATGGACTTGCTTATAGTCATAATTTTAATAGATCCATTTTTCTGGAAAATGTAGGTTCTGACAGTAAATATAGTTTACTAATTGTAAAACGTTTAATTAGTCGAATGTATCAACAGAATCATTTAATCATTTCGGCTAATGATTCTAACAAAAATCCATTTTGGGGCTATAATAAGAATTTTGATTCTCAAATAATATCAGAGGGTTTTGCCATCGTCGTGGAAATTCCATTTTTCCTAGAATTAAGCTCTTCCTTCGAGGAGGCAGAAATCATAAAATCTTATAAAAATTTGAGATCAATTCATTCCATTTTTCCCTTTTTGGAGGATAAATTTACATATTTCAATTATGTGTCAGATATACGAATACCATATCCTATCCATCTGGAAATTTTAGTTCAAATCCTTCGATACTGGGTGAAAGATGCCCCTTTTTTTCATTTATTACGATTGTTTCTTTATAATTTTAGTAATTGGAATAGTTTTATTACTACCAAAAACTCGATTTCTACTTTTTCAAAAAGTAATCCGAGATTATTCTTGTTCCTCTATAATTTTTATGTATGTGAATATGAATCTATCTTCCTTTTTCTACGTAATAAATCCTCTCATTTACGATTAAAATCTTTTAACGTTTTTTTTGAACGAATTTTTTTTTATGCAAAAAGAGAACATCTTGTAGAAGTTTTTGCTAAGGATTTTTCGTATACTTTAACATTCTTCAAGGATCCTCTCATTCATTATGTTAGATATCAAGGAAAATGCATTCTGGCTTCAAAGAATTCGCCTTTTTTGATGAATAAATGGAAACATTATTTTATTCATTTATGGCAAGGTTTTTTTTATGTTTGGTCTCAACCAAGAACGATGAATATAAACCAATTATCCGAACATTCATTTCAGCTTTTAGGCTATTTTTTAAATGTGCGGGTAAATCGTTCAGTGGTACGGAGTCAAATGCTGCAAAATACATTTTTAATCGAAATTTTTAACAAAAAACTTGATATAATAGTTCCAATTATTCCTCTGATTAGATCGTTGGCTAAAGCGAAATTTTGTAATGTATTAGGGCATCCTATTAGTAAGCCGGTCTGGGCCGATTCATCCGATTTTGATATTATTGACCGATTTTTGCGAATATGCAGAAATCTTTCTCATTATTACAATGGATCCTCAAAAAAAAAAAGTTTGTATCGAATAAAATATATACTTCGGCTTTCTTGTATTAAAACTTTGGCTTGTAAACACAAAAGTACTGTACGCACTTTTTTGAAAAGATCAGGTTCAGAAGAATTATTGGAAGAATTCTTTACAGAGGAAGAAGAGATTCTTTCTTTGATTTTTCCAAGAGATTCTTCTACTTTGCACAGGTTAAATAGAAATCGGATTTGGTATTTGGATATTCTTTTCAGCAACGATCTGGT